AACCTCCCAATCAAATTCGTCGTAACACTCATAACGATCAACTTTACGAAGATCCCATTGTATTCCGGAAGCTCGTAGCATTGGTCCTGATAAACCCCAATTTAGTGCTTCTTCTGCGCCAATAATGCCTACGCCTTCAACTCGTTCTAAAAAAATGGGATTCCGTGTAATAAGCTTTTGATATTCAGCAATCCCGGTTAAAAAATAATCGCAAAAATCCAAACATTTATCTATCCAGCCATGAGGTAGATCAGCAGCTACTCCTCCGATACGAAAATAATTATGCATCATGCGCATACCGGTGGAAGCTTCGAATAGGTCATATATCAATTCTCGTTCTCGAAAAATATAGAAGAAAGGAGTCTGTGCCCCAATATCTGCCATAAAAGGGCCAAGCCATAACAAATGGGAAGCGATACGACTCAACTCCAACATAATAGCTCTGATATAGCTAGCCCTTTGAGGTACTTGAATATTTCCTAATTGTTCCGGTCCATTTACAGTTATTGCTTCTGTGAACATAGTAGCTAAATAATCCCAACGCGTTACATAAGGCAAATATTGTATAATTGTTCGATTTTCCGCAATTTTCTCCATCCCTCTATGTAAATAACCCAATATTGGTTCACAGTCAATAACATCTTCGCCGTCGAGAGTAACTATCAGTCGAAGAACACCATGCATTGATGGGTGGTGAGGGCCCATATTGACTATCATGAGGTCTTTTCTTGTAGTTGATGCAATCATAAGTTTTTTTCCCGAGTCATTCTTCCATGCGTTTCTGAAAGTAAAAAGAAGTTCATCAAAATGGAAATGAATAAGTTTAAATGGTATCACACTTCAAATTAACGAGTTTTTATTTCTCGAATACCCAACTCACCAATTAATTCTTTATAACGCCCTATATTCTTTTTTGACAAATAAGCCAGCAGCCGTTGGCGTTTTCCCAAAATTTTTCGCAAACCTCTCTGAGATGAATAGTCCTTTTTGTGCAATTCCAAATGTGAAGTAAGTCTCCTTATTTTAGTGGTGAAACTGAATACTTGAAATTCAACAGACCCTCTGTTTTCTTCGTTTTCTTTTTGATAAATAATCGAAATGAATGAATTTTTGACCATAAAAAAATGCCATTGTCCCCCTTTTTTTACAGATATGGATTTTACTGATCAGTAATAATAATGCCATTCATTTTAATGTGGTATATACAATAATAGAATTTATGAACTACTAATTTTCTGAAGTCAAATCAATCAATCCAATTTCAAATTGGATTTAGATAGAGGATAGAAAAGGATTGGTACATTTTCGCATCGAAGAATTTAGACCGAAAATGAAGCAGGTTCTGTTGATTTCTTTTGCGATCTAATTGAGACAAATTTCGTATTGGCTATTCGAATGAAATGTAAGACATGTGATGTGTGTATTTGGTTGCTTTCATATACCCTATAAAGCATATAGTAAGCATATAAGTATAAGTATATAGTAAACATATAATGAAAAAGTGTATTATTCACGAATTAAAAATTCGTGGATACATCTGTATCCTTAATATACAAAAATGACTGCCATTGTTGGTATCAAACCAAGAACGATTCATACAAGCTAAATCTTCTAATCGATAATTAGGCCAAAGAAAAAGCTTTAATTTCATTAATTTATTTTTCTCTCTATCCAGATGTTTATTATCAGACGAAACTTGGTTGCCGTTTTTTACGTTCTTCTCGTTACAAAATACTGAATTTCTATCTACACCATTCCTACTCTTTGAATTGAAACAAATTAGAATTCTCAATTGTCTACGACATCTAAACGATAAAATATTTTCAGGAACAGGCAAATCTAAATGAGCTTTGTGCCTAGTTTCAGTTATTCTTTGATGTGGTGAACTGGCTTCATAAAAATTATTCTTAGAAACATATCTTTGTTCTTGGTATTTGTGATTAGTTTGGTGCTTACTCTTATGAAATAAGGAAATACCTATGATTTGATACATAATCAATTGTCCATCGTCGTTTCCAGGTAAATGAATGGGGTCTATAATCAATACTCCCTTTTTCATCAATTCTGTAAGAGTTAAACTCTTCTGAATCAACATTATATCCAAACTCATTTCTCTCTTTTGAATTGAGGATATAATAATTTTTCTTGGATCTATCAGTCTAAGGAGGAGACAATATACCTTGATATTATTGATCATTTTTTGATTCAAAGTATCGTCCCATCTCAATTGAAAAAGCAAATAACGTTTCATGAAAAAATCTAGTTCTGCTTCTGTGTTACTTTTGTATTGTTTTTGCTTTTTCCCTTTTTTCATGTCTGATCTTTCATAATTTTCTTCAATGTCGTTTTCTTGTGAAAGAATAGAGCGAAGGTATCCTCGGCCTGTGGATTCTTTTTGTTCTTGATTTCGATGATTTTTAGTCGATGATATCAAAAAACTTCTTTTTTCCTTTTCATTGATCTTTTTATTTTCACTACTTTTTTTATTTCTATTCAAATTTAAAAGAAGTAATTTACTTGGTATAAACCAAGGTTTCGTTTTATATGCATTATAAAGTAACACAAATTCTGGGAAGAACCAAAGTTCAAGATTCGATATTGGATGCTTTAACATTTTTTCATTCATTCCCATCCAATCAAAAAATACTTTGTGGAAGTTTGGTGGATTGATTTCGGGAATAATAAGATAAAAAAGATCTTTTTTATTAATTATTTGAGAATTATTAGTACCAATCTGAGTATCTTGATTTATATTAGTATCGATCGCGATCCAGGTTTCAATATTTACCCTTTGTAAAAGAGAAAAATTGATAATTTTCCAATCAAAATATTTTCTATCCGCAGTTTTTTCCATAGGTAAAATATCTAACTTTCCTAGAAAATTATTGATAGAAATACTCCTCAGCATATCAAAAAGGGTGTCTTTGTGTGTGTTATAAGAAATCTCTTGGTTCTTATTTCCTTGAAACGTAGATCTAGAAAAAAAGCATTCTGTTTTATTTTCATAATCATAATTCAAAAATTTATATGATAAAAGATAATATCCATAGTATTTTTTAAAATTATCTTTTTTATTCGATTTATTCGCTAATGAATAGACTTCAATTTTTTGTTGTTTTTTGGAATCAATTAATTCGTTTTTTTCATATGAATGCCATTTGCTTAAATTTTCCTTTTTCGTCATACGACAGTGGTGAACTCTATTTCGCCACTTTTCTGATATTAATCTAGACCATCTCATATGAGATAAATCGTATTGATTATAGCTTTTCAACCATCCTTTCCATTGATTCATTTTAGAACCCGAAACTCCTAATTTCGAATGAAACATCTCTTCTATTTCAAAAGAATCCTTTATTTCAGGCTTAATAAAAAAACGGATTCCTTCATATTGAAGAATAGATCTTAATTGAGACGAGTTACTAACTTGGATTTTTGATAATTTGTAAAATACATATGCTTGTGACATGTAGGATAAGTCATTAAAATAATGTGAATTTTTTTTTCTAATACTATCAAGTGGCTTTTTTATAGTTGATAGAAACGGAATTGGATTTTTATTTTTTTTATTAATATTTTCTTGCTTTCTTTCATTATTGTAAATTAATTTCTCAATAATTTTTTTTGTTGATTTAAGAAAAAGTTCTATATTCATTCTGGGAATATTAATGATAGATAAAAACATATATGTGTATAATCTTTCAATGAAGAAGTTAAAAAAGGGGGATAATTTAGAGATTAATCGAGCATTTCTTCTTTTTAATATTTTCCATTTTACTAATCTTTTAGCATTATAACTTGTTTTGTTAGGACTAATATTATTTATTCTTGTAGTTACTTTTTTCTTCTCTTTTATAATTCTTTCTATTTGATTTCTAATTTTACTTGTTCTATCAGTCAGATCCTTCATCTTTTTTTCTGTCAATGAATAATTTGACCAATTGGTAGATGCAATTTGATTAATGGATTTGTGAATTATTTGATTGCTGATTATGGAATCTTTTTCTCCTTTATTTGCACTCGATTCATATACTTCTCTTAATTGAAAAAATATAATTTGATTTACTTTTGAAAGTTTTTTTATTTTTTTTTTTATAAAACTAACACTTTTGATAATCCATTTTTTTGTTTCTTTTGAAGCTTTTCGAAGTGATTTTGTTTTTCCTTTGAAAACTATTAGAACTAGAAAATACTTCTTTTTTAATTTTCCAATTTGTTTTTCGAATTCTTTGAAAATTGGTTTAAAAAAGGAAGGTCGCTTTCGGGGTGAACCAAAAGGAAATTCAGCTTCTATTCCCCAAACTGTTAAAAAACAAAAATCATCTTTTTCTTTTTTTTTTTTCATTAAATCTTTCTGAGAGTATCGTAGTTGCGGTTTGTGCCAAGGTTTTAGACAGAAAGGAAATAATATTTTTATCTGAATACCTTCTGTCAACCAATTTTTCGGAAATTCTGTTTCTGATAATGGAACACCATTATAAGTACATTTAACATAGATCTCTCTATTCCAGTCCTGTAAATCCTCAGACCATTCAGGAAGTTGCAATAGGAATATACGTCCAATATTTTTCGCGATTATCAATAAAGGGAATAGAATATATTTTCTAAAAATGGATTGAGTTACTAACATGCAACCTCTTATTACTTGTGTAAATGTTATGCTATCCCAGGTCTCTCCTATCTCTATTCGTGCTTTCTCCTTTCTTTTGTTCTCCTCGTTTTTTTCTTTTCTTTTTGTTTGCTCTTCTGTATACTCTACATTTTTGAATACTTTCCTTTTTCCTATCCCATTTTTAAAAATTTGTTTAATCAACCCGGAGATATCAAAAGAAAAAAGAGGGGGTTTTTGCATTCTGTTAAAAAAAAGAGGGGCATGCGCGTTTGCTTGAAACACTTTCCAAATTACTATTTTACGCCTTTGAGCCCGCATAGAACCTTTGATTATACCTCGTCGAAAATCTGATTGTTGTGAATAGCGCATCAAAGATACTTCGTCTGTT